TATTCCTGTAGCAATTGGGGTTATGGATTTTGAGTTTATGGGGGGTAGTATGGGATCTGTAGTGGGCGAGAAAATCACACGTTTAATTGAGTATGCTACCAATCAATTTTTACCTCTTATTCTAGTATGTGCTTCCGGAGGAGCGCGCATGCAAGAAGGAAGTTTGAGCTTGATGCAAATGGCTAAAATATCTTCTGCTTTATATGATTATCAATCAAATAAAAAGTTATTCTATATAGCAATACTTACATCTCCTACTACGGGTGGGGTGACAGCTAGTTTTGGTATGTTGGGAGATATCATTATTGCCGAACCCAATGCCTACATTGCATTTGCGGGTAAAAGAGTAATTGAACAAACCTTGAATAAGACAGTACCTGAGGGTTCACAAGTGGCTGAATATTTATTCCATAAGGGCTTATTTGATCCAATCGTACCACGTAATCCTTTAAAAGGCGTTCTGAGTGAGTTATTTCAGCTCCATGCTTTCTTTCCTTTGAATCAAAATTCAATCAAGTAGAAACTTATAAGCCTTCTTTAAATTTTTAATTTAATCAAATTTAATAATTCATAAAATAAATTCTAGATTTTATTATTTGTTTGGTGGTGACCAAGTAGTTATTTAGTTTATAGTATAGGAATCAAAGTCAAAATCGGAAGAATGAATTTTTCTTTGGTAACATAAGATTTAATTGTAGAAAGAATCATGCGAATATTTTTTTTTTATCAATATTCCTGATTAGTAATCAAGAAATCTCTATCAAACAAAAGAAAAAAAAAGTGAATTCTTTCTCTTTTTTCCGTGAAATTGGGCAAGGCAAGGGAGTCCTGCATTTTTCTATATCCCCCAAGAACCCCAGTTTTACTAAGAATTCCTTTTGTTAGATCGTATTAGAACGAATTTTTCAGTAATTTTGAAGAAACTCTTTTTTTTTTTTATTTTAATAAAATAAATTAGAATAAAAAATAGTTAATTATTCTATTAAATGGATTAAATTATTTAAATTATAAATATAAAAATTTAGAATAGACTAATAAATAATAAAAATCAATAATGAATAAAATAATAAAAAAGTGGATTATCATACATATATTTCATGTAGAAACATATAGAAAGTATAGAAAGATGAATAAGCCCAAGTATTATATATACTCAATACTTACTTAAGTATAATTATACTTAAGTATAATTATAATAGTATAATTATATATGAAGTATAAGATATCTTTATAACAGGTTAAAATGTTAATATAACAACAAATATAACAATAAATAACAGGTACAAATATTAAATCGAGGTACCCATTCTATGACAACTATCAGCAACTTACCCGCTATTTTTGTGCCTTTAGTGGGTTTAGTATTTCCAGCAATTGCAATGGTTTCTTTATCTCTTCATGTTCAAAAAAACAAGATTTTTTAGATATTTGGGGGTTAAATCTTATCCATTTTTTTTTCACGACTTAGGCTTACTCAGATCATAGTACAAATATCTATTTAGTAGAATATGTTATAACATGTAGCTTCCTCCGAGCAGAAACTCGTATGCACGCATAAACATGATATATGATTAAATGAATTATACCTATTTGAAAATAAATTGGTATCGGGATGAATTTCTGAAACGTAAAATAAATATATCTACATGTCTGTGGATATCTATAAGAAATCATATGAAACAGATGTTATTATTTTAGTTTAGTTCTAAGCAATTGATGAATTACTCCTAAAGTTTCACACCATAATAGTGCTAGTTGATGAGGGTTACGTCGGAAACAAAAAAAAAATGAAAGTCAAATTTATTGGGGTTATCCCCCAATTACAATAAAATGCAACTAGATCTAGTATGAATTGGCGATCAGACCGTATATGGATAGAATTTATAACGGGGTCTCGAAAACTGAGTAATTTCTGCTGGGCCTTTATCCTTTTTTTAGGTTCATTAGGGTTTTTATTGGTTGGAACTTCTAGTTATCTTGGTAGGAATTTTATACCTTTATTTCCGTCTCAGCAAATCTTTTTTTTTCCACAAGGAATCGTGATGTCTTTCTATGGAATCGCGGGTCTTTTTTTTAGTTCCTATTTGTGGTGCACAATTTCGTGGAATGTAGGTAGTGGTTATGATCGATTTGATATAAAAGAAGGAATAGTGTGTATTTTTCGTTGGGGATTTCCTGGAAAAAATCGTCGCATCTTTCTCCGATTCCTTATGAAAGATATTCAATCCATCAGAATAGAAGTTAAAGAAGGTATTTATGCGCGTCGTGTCCTTTATATGGAAATCAGAGGCCGGGGGTCTATTCCCTTGACTCGTTCCGATGAGAATTTGACGTTACGAGAAATTGAACAGAAAGCTGCGGAATTGGCCTATTTCTTGCGTGTACCAATTGAAGTATTTTGAAAAAAAAAAAAGGGAATGCTTTCTTAGTAAAAGTGAAAAAACTATAACTCCAGAATTCTCTTTTTTTTTCTATAGCATAACTTAACTGAGGTTTCTGTCGAATTCTGCTTAGAACAAAAAAAGGTAAACGTACACGGAACAATCATAAAAAGAATTTCTCTTTTTTTGTTTATTATTTTCAATATTTGGAATTTAGTAAATACAGGTGGGTTCTATCTTGTAAATCATCTATCCTTTTTTGTTAATCAACGTTTTTTTTTTTATTTTTTTTACTCTTTAATTACCAACCGATTGGACCGCTTATAATGATAACTTTTCTGTCTTGTTTTGATACTCATTTTTGATCATACCATCATAGTATTCTTCAGAAATTTCTCTCAATTATTCCTGTACTTGTGGGCCACCGGCGAGTTTTTTTCGAAATTTTTTGATATCTTAATAAACCGGGAGTTCTTTCGTCTCGAAATTCAAATAATATTTTTATTTCTTTTATTTCTTCTTGAAGTGGACTCTTTCTGTATTTCTATATTGGTTTTATGTATTTTTTCTAAATTCAAAGACCAACCACTGTACTGAATCCAAAAAAAAGGGAATAGATTCATGAGCTCGATGACTTGTAATGGAATAGACCTGATACTTGATAGAAATATTAGTATCGTATAGAGTCGACGAATGAGGTGAGTTCATTTAAAAATTCACAGACGAGCAAATGGCAAAAAAAAAAACATTTTCCCTTCTATATCTTGCATCTATAGTATTTTTGCCTTGGTGGATCTCCCTCTCATTTAATAAAAGCCTGGAATCTTGGGTTAATAATTGGTGGAATACTAGGTCCTCCGAAATTTTTTTGAATGATATTCAAGAAAAGAGTATCCTAAAAAAATTCATAGAATTAGAGGAACTCTCCCTCTTCGACGAACTGATAAAGGAATACCCGGAAAGGCGTTTACAAAAGCTTCACGTCGGAGTCTACAAAGAAACGATCCAATTGATCAAGATACACAACGAGGGTCGTATCCATACGATTTTACATTTCTCAACAAATATAATTTCTTTCGTTATTCTAAGTGTTTATTCTATTCTAGGTAATGAAGAACTTATTTTTCTTAACTCTTGTCTTCAAGAATTCCTATATAATTTAAGTGACACAATAAAAGCTTTTTCTATTCTTTTATTAACTGATTTATGTATAGGATTCCATTCGCCCCATGGTTGGGAACTAATGATTGGCTCTATCTACAAAGATTTTGGATTTGCTCATTATGAGCAAATTATATCCGGTCTTGTTTCTACTTTTCCAGTCATTTTAGATACAATTTTTAAATATTTGATCTTTCGTTATTTAAATCGTGTATCTCCATCACTTGTAGTGATTTATCATTCAATGAATGATTAAAAAATGATCGGTCAATCAAATTTAAATGTTTGTTACTTTGGACATAAGCAAAACAGTCAAAATTTGACTTATTCTTTCTACCCCACCGGGGGGATTCCTTCAATATTCCAGTGAAATTATTTCAGTAAATATAAATAGCAGAATCATAGATAGGAAACTATACTAGTGACTTATCTAATTTTATTGTAGAAATTTTCGGGATCAATGATTGGACCATGCAAACTAGAAATACTTTTTCTTGGATAAAGGAAGAGCTTATTCGATTCATTTCTGTATTGCTCATAATATATATAATAACTCGGGCACCCATTTCAAATGCGTATCCTATTTTTGCCCAGCAGAGTTATGAAAATCCACGAGAAGCAACTGGCCGTATTGTATGTGCCAATTGCCATTTAGCTAACAAGCCCGTGGATATCGAGGTTCCCCAAGCGGTACTTCCTGATACTGTATTTGAAGCAGTTGTTCGAATTCCTTATGATCTGCAACTGAAACAAGTTCTTGCTAATGGTAAAAAAGGAGCTTTGAATGTGGGGGCTGTTCTTATTTTACCTGAGGGGTTTGAATTAGCCCCTCCTGATCGTATTTCTCCCGAGATTAAAGAAAAGATAGGCAATCTGTCTTTTCAGAGCTATCGCCCCACTAAAAAAAATATTCTTGTGATAGGTCCTGTTCCTGGTCAAAAATATAGTGAAATCACCTTTCCTATTCTTTCCCCGGACCCTGCTACTAAAAAAGACGTTAACTTCTTAAAATACCCCATATACGTAGGCGGGAACAGAGGAAGGGGTCAGATTTATCCCGACGGAAGCAAGAGTAACAATAATGTTTATAATGCTACAGCGGCGGGTATAGTAAGCAAAATCATACGAAAAGAAAAAGGGGGGTACGAAATAACCATAGTGGATGCATCAGACGGACGTCAAGTGGTTGATATTATCCCTCCAGGACCAGAACTTCTTGTTTCAGAAAGCGAATCCATCAAACTGGATCAACCATTAACGAGTAATCCTAATGTGGGTGGATTTGGTCAGGGGGATGCGGAAATAGTACTTCAAGATCCATTACGTGTACAAGGTCTTTTGCTCTTCTTGGCATCTGTTATTTTGGCACAAATCTTTTTGGTTCTTAAAAAGAAACAGTTTGAGAAGGTTCAATTGTCTGAAATGAATTTCTAGATCCGCGGATTTATATTTATCAAT